AAATATTCATATTCATTTTTATTAAAGGTATATGCGTGAAACACAATCTACTAATTAATTTTAATTTAATTGATTTCGTTCAAATATAAATATTATAAATCATGGTTTATATCTCATCTTATAATGCTCTTATAATGCTTTATTTCTTTATCTTATAATACTTCAGGTGCTAATGAAACTATTTTAGTGAAATTTAACTGTCTCAATTCCCGCGCGATTGCACCAAAAATTCGAGTTCCCTTTGGATTTCCTTCTTGGTCAATCACAACTGCAGCGTTGTCATCATATCGTATTATCATACCGTTGTCGCGTTTGAGTTCTTTAGAAGTACGCACAATTACAGCTCTGATCACTTCGGATCTTTCTAGAGGTGAATTGGGGACTGCTTCCTTGATCACAGCAATAATAACGTCGCCAATATGAGCGTATCGGCGATTACTAGTTCCTATGATTCGAATACACATCAATTCTCGAGCTCCGCTATTATCTGCTACATTCAAACGGGTCTGAGATTGGATCATATTCTTTTTTGAATCTGTTATTTCAATGGAAAGGGGCAAAAAAAAGAAATATTGTTTGTCCAAAAGAAAAAAAAAAAAAAAGAAATTTGCGAAATTTTTCCTAACAAAGGCATTTTTCTTTTAGTTTTGTATTCCTATCCCAAAATAATGAATTGAGTTCGTATAGGCATTTTGGACGCTGCTATTGAAATAGCCTTTCTGGCTATATTTTCTGCTACCCCGCCCATTTCATAAATCATTCTACCCGGTTTAACGACAGCTACCCAATATTCGGGAGATCCCTTCCCCGAACCCATACGTGTTTCCGAGGGTCTTAGGGTAACTGGTTTGTCGGGAAAGATACGTACCCATATTTTTCCACCGCGGCGTACATTTCGTGTCATTGCCCGGCGCCCTGCTTCTATTTGTTTAGACGTAATCCAAGCGGGTTCAAGTGCCTGAAGAGCATATCTACCGAAACAAATACGATTACCTCGATAAGATATTCCTTTCATTCTTCCTCTATGTTGTTTACGGAATCTGGTTCTTTTGGGGTTATAGTTGATGGTTGTTTCGCAATTCCATCTCTACTGCAGAACCGGACATGAGAGTTTCTTCTCATCCAGCTCCTCGCGAATGAAATGATTATGATTAAAAAGAAAATATACATGCAGTTGATGAATAATATACTGAATCCTGGGATTTCTTGATATTGATATTTCACCTAATCTATTTATTAGATTAGAAATTTGTATATTTTTTATTTGTATATTTTATATAGATAATTATGTATTTTATTTCTATTAGAAATTCATAGATAATTATAAATTTGTAGATAATTATTTCTATTTTTAGTTTTAGTCTATTTTTAGATATTGTTTAGATAATGTTCTTTTAATGTTATAACGAGTCTGTATTTATTATGATTATTAGATCAGATCGCTTAAAATTTAGAAATCCAATAATATGAAAATCTTCGCGGGCGAAAATGGACTCTTTCAATAATTACTTCATTTGTAGGGTTAACCCATGATCTCTCAGAATAAATGGATTGTCTCTTGGTTCGTTTCGCCATCCCACCCAATAAATCATTAAGATTCGTTTTCAATAAAATCTTATGTATTCATAGGTTCCATCGTTCCCATCGCTTTTCGATTAATGGTTAGGTCTTAATTATACAACGGAGCCCCTAATGAATTTGTTTTTGAGTCAATGCTCTTAGTCTTTATTGGCCCGAGGCTCTTGATTTTTTTGTTCTATGAACGGATTCATTTAATTAAGGATCAATCGATATTGATGCTTTATTACATTGGCTTTTATGATATGATATGATCTATAGACCTTGCACATATTGGAATCCTATATCATTGATATTCTTTTTCTCTCTTTCTCTCATCCTTCCATTTATCTGCATAATTTTCTATTTTGCTTTACAATTATAATCAGATTGGTTTTTAGTTTATTTATGCAAAAAAGATTTCAATTGCTACAATGAAATGACCAATATATTCTATCTTGACTTTGACTACTTTTTTTGATCTAGATCCAGATAATGTGAAGCGATGAGTTGTTTATAAATTCTATATTTATACTTATTAATTTATTAGTTCATAGTATGCATTGGTCTGTTTTTTTTTAATCTTGACCTTTGAAAAACCAACGAGTCACACGCTAAGCATAGCATATTAAATAATCAATCGAATTTTTTATTTTATTCAACCTTATAGAATTTGTCATTTTTTGTTCTATCAATGAATAGAATGTGAAGACAAGATAAGAGTTTACTATTCCTCGTCTACAAATATCCAAATTTTTATACCTAATACCCCATAAATAGTTCTAACTGTATAAGAACAATAATCAATTTTAGCTCGAAGAGTTTGTAGAGGAACCCTGCCCTCTCTAACCCATTCGGCGCGTGCAATTTCTTTTCCATCAAGACGTCCTGCAATTTGTACTTGAATTCCTTTTGTATTGCTCTGCTCAGTTAATTCAATAGC